ACAAAAGCTGCAAAAAAGACAGCCGCGATACTACTGGAGAGCACGGTTTCAATATTTCCCATACGTAATCCTTTGTATAGACGTTGTGGCGGTCGAACGCTAAGATGGAATAGACCCGCTAATATGCCCAATGTGCCTGCTGCAATATGATGAGAAGCTATTCCTCCCGGAACAAAAGGATCAAAACCTTCCACGCCCCACGACGGATTTACAGGTTGTACTTTTCCCGTTAGTCCATAAGGATCAGACACCCATATTCCAGGACCATACAGGCCTGTTACATGAAATGCACCAAAACCAAAGCAAGCCACCCCGGAGAGAAATAAATGAATTCCAAAGATCTTGGGCAAATCCAAAGAAGGTTTTCCTGTACGTTCATCAGAAAATATTTCTAGATCCCAATAGACCCAATGCCAGATAGCTGCCAAAAAGCATAAGCCAGAAAACACAATATGTGCTCCAGCTACACCTTCGTAACTCCAAACCCCCGTATTCGTTACAGTCCCTCCTGTGATACTCCAACCCCCCCACGAATTGGTTATTCCTAAACGAGTCATGAAGGGTATAACGAACATACCTTGTCTCCACATTGGATCAAGAACGGGGTCAGAAGGATCAAAAACTGCTAATTCATAGAGAGCCATCGAACCCGCCCAACCAGCAACCAGAGCTGTATGCATTATATGAACGGAAAGCAATCGGCCGGGATCATTCAATACAACGGTATGAACACGATACCAAGGCAAACCCATGGAAAATACCCCTTTATCAAAGAAAAATAAACACTACGTAACTTTATTGCATTGGAATATACTATGACTATGCTGCGGACTTCCCCTGTTCAGTGGATTATTTCCTAACAAGGGTTATTTATTCCATATTCTATTCTGTTCCAAATAATGGAAGAATTCTGTTCGTAAGAACAAAGAGAAGCAGATTTATTCTATACTCGATAAGTACCAATACGCAATGGTGGATTGATACCACTTTCTATGAGTAAATGCGTTTATCATTCGAAAGGACTACTCGTAAAAAATTTCCTTTATTTTTTTGTCTTTCTTTCTGAATTTTTCTAATCTATGGATAAAATAACTATGATAAAGACAATATTATAAAGACAATAAAACCACATTATTACGTTTCCACATCAAAGTGAAATATAGGATTTAGTTCGTTTTTCTTTCAATTTATGCCTATTGGTGTTCCAAAAGTACCTTTCCGAAGTCCTGGAGAGGAAGATGCATCTTGGGTTGACGTATAGTGCGACTTGTCAGATATATTGGGTCATATGGGATTTCCCCGTTCTCTCCCCCGATCGAGATATCCTCTGTTTCGCCCAAGAAGTAGAAATGGAATCATCCATAAATTGGAGCGTGAAGTGCAATTAGCTGCATTGTTTGGAGGAATTCATAGTACTATTATCAATTAGAATAATTTATGGTTGACTTTGATTGGACTAAAAAAATGAAGTATCCAGGCTCCGTTTAGAAAAAACCCAATTGGTAATATATCTAGGATTACTACGTGTATCCTAAATGATTCCTGTTTGTTATTTGGAAAGTCATACCAAAAAGAAATGGTGGTGAGAAGATTTGTCCTATATGTGCAAATCAAAATGGGGTGGATCTTTACCCGGAGTAGAGCATAAACCTAAAAAGATGAAAGAGACCCATTCAGGAACAAGAAAATACCATCGTGATTTGGATTGAATCTCGATGAAACAATACATCAATGAAAAGTGAATTCGATAAGTTTTTCTATTATATTATAAAGAAGAAATAAAAATTCGTCTTTATTGAAAAATCGAAGAAAAAGCCCTTAATCTATACATTGATTCTTTTTTTTCGCTATTTTTTTTTGAACCGTATGCACCAAAAGATGCATGTACGGTTCCTAAGGGATACAATTTTGCCCTACTCAACCGACTTTATCGAGAAAGATTACTTTTTTTAGGCCAAGAAGTTGATAGCGAGATCTCGAATCAACTTATCGGTCTTATGGTATATCTCAGTATCGAGGATGATACCAAAGATCTGTATTTGTTTATAAACTCTCCTGGCGGATGGGTAATACCCGGAGTCGCTATTTATGATACTATGCAATTTGTGCGACCAGAGGTCCATACAATATGCATGGGATTAGCCGCGTCAATGGGATCTTTTATCCTGGTTGGAGGAGAAATTACCAAACGTCTAGCATTCCCTCACGCTTGGCGCCAATGGGGTTTTTTTATTTGAGAGAAAAAATAAAACTATGCCTTCGCCATATGAATATTAAGTAATAATAGCATGGCACTTCGAATTCGATATGAAAAAATTTTGCATTGTTTTTTTTTTTTCAAAAGATTCGATTATGTATCGAGAGAGTAGTATGAGATAAAAGATATTTCCGATTTTCTCTTATCTATCGGAAGTCCAATTCAGCGTTACAAACTTGGTTGTTTTCACACCGAAGGTCTCTTAACAATTTTTAAGTTATAAAAAAAAGAGTGCAAAAAAAA